AAAACTTATAATAATGTAAATAAAAACATTTTGAAACCATAAAAAACTACTCGAGGTTTTCCTGTTTCCGGGGGGTTTACAGGAGCGTTAGTTATCTCAGGAGTTTAGGGGGGTAGGGGGGTTTAACGCGAAAAAGCCAAAAGGGGGTCATATAGATATCTTCCGACTAAATTTCACTATCTTATGTCCTTGAGATTTTTTTATGTAATTCTTTGGTAAAGACTTTTCATCACTCATACTATTTCCATGCTTCCTAGGGTGATTCCCACCTTGTTAACCAGATCGCGTGCACTGTGAAATGTCTATTGAAAAGAAAAAGGAAAAAAAAAGTTGAATGCCCTATAGAAAGAGTGCTCGGCATGGTGGCCGCTCCCGCTATTGTATTCCACCATTAACTTATGCTCTAATAGAACAAGTTATGGGGATGTTTACAATATGTGGCCCTGAAATAGGAACCAAATGCCAGGAATAAATCACTATGTGAAACCCCCACGATTTTTGTCCCTCACCTTCAATAAACGTTGGCATTAAGAAATGGACTTGTTGGTCGGCTCTTACTACATTAAATATTTGATTTTTGACGAGATTTTGAGTAAAGGTATAACTTGACTTGTGAGTTTTTGTGTTAGGTCTTAAATTTCGCTTGGTTCTTGTAAATTTTTGTTAACCTTTATTGTTCTGCTTTTTGTAAAATCTTAGTATTGTATAATTCTTGAATGGTTAAACCCTAGATATGGTGATAAAACATGTATGTACTTGAATGCTATATGATATGGTTAATATAAATTAATGTTGATAATACATATATGTATATAAAATTATTGTACATATACTACAAAGAATAGTTTAATTAAGAATCCTGGCTTTGGGAGCCAGGGGTGGGAGTTAAAATCTCCTTTCTTTGAGCAGTAGGGAGGATTTTAACCTCCGACATCTGGTTTACAAGACCAGGGCTCTGACGCTGAGCTACTAATGCAAGCTCATTCAAGTGCTTTATCCTCTGCATAACCTGCTAGTGGTGTAAGGACTAGGAAGAGGAAAAAGTATAAAAAGGATGCAATTTGTCCGATAATAACGAACGGGTGTGACACAGGTATTCCCCCAATTCAGGTGAGAATAATAACGTCTGCGATCAGGGTTCAAAACAAGAATTGTGTAAGTGGTCGGAAGGTGAGACTTCGTTGTTTAGACGTGTGTAGAAATGGCACGAGCATTAGAATAAGGATTGAGGCCAGGAGGGCTAAGACTCCCCCTAGTTTATTGGGGATGGACCGTAGAATTGCATATGCGAACAGGAAATATCATTCTGGTTTAATGTGGGGAGGAGTAACTAGTGGATTGGCGGGGGTGAAGTTGTCTGGGTCTCCCAGCAGGTTGGGTGAGAATAAAGCTAGACATGTGAGGGCAATGACAAGTACTGCGAATCCTAATAAGTCTTTGTATGAAAAATAGGGGTGAAAGCTTATTTTATCTGCGTCTGAATTTAGGCCGAGGGGATTGTTTGACCCTGTTTGATGAAGGAAAAGAAGGTGGACCATGGTTGCGCCTGCAATTACGAAGGGGAATAGGAAGTGGAAGGCAAAGAATCGGGTAAGGGTTGCATTGTCTACTGAGAATCCACCCCAGATTCATTGAACTAAGGAGCTACCTACGTAGGGTACTGCAGAGAGCAGGTTGGTAATAACGGTTGCACCTCAAAAGGACATTTGGCCTCAGGGTAGTACATAGCCGACGAAAGCAGTTATTATAACTAGAAGTAGAAGGACTACTCCGATGTTTCATGTCTCTTTATAGAGGTATGAGCCGTAGTAAAGTCCTCGGCCAATGTGGGCGTAAATGCATACAAAGAAGAAGGATGCACCGTTGGCGTGAAGGTTTCGGATGAGTCAGCCGTAATTTACATCTCGGCAAATATGAGCAACGGAAGAAAAGGCCGTGGCAATATCAGAGGTGTAGTGTATGGCTAGAAATAGTCCTGTGAGGATTTGGATAATTAAGCAGAGTCCTAAGAGAGACCCGAAGTTTCATCACACTGAAATATTTGAGGGGGCGGGTAGGTCAACTAGGGCATTGTTTGCGATTTTGAGGAGAGGGTGTGTCTTTCGTAGACTTGCCATTAGTGGGTTCTTGTAGTTGAATAACAACGGTGGTTTTTCAAGCCATTGGTTCTGGTTAAAGTCCTGGCAGGAATTATGACTTACATTATGTCTTTATTTTTAATTGGATTAGTTCTGGGTTTGGTTGCAGTTGCTTCTAACCCTTCTCCCTACTTTGCTGCCTTGGGATTAGTAGTTGTGGCGGGCATGGGGTGTGGAGTATTGGTTGGTCATGGGGGACCTTTTTTATCGCTGGTTTTGTTTTTGATTTACTTGGGTGGTATGTTAGTTGTGTTTGCATACTCGGCGGCACTTGCCGCTGAGCCCTACCCGGAAAGCTGGGTAAGTGGTCCTGTTGTAGGTGACATGTTGATATATTTAGTAGGGGTAGGGGTGGCTTCTAGTGTGTTTTGAGGGGGGTGATATGAGTCCTCATGGGTGCCGGCTGATGAGCTTAGTGAGCTCTCTGTACTTCGAGGTGATATTGGAGGGGTTGCGCTAATGTACTCATTAGGGGGAGGGATGTTGGTACTTAGTGCGTGGGTCCTGCTTCTTACTTTATTTGTTGTGTTGGAGTTAACTCGAGGACTAAGTCGGGGGGCCCTTCGGGCAGTTTAACGGGTAAACAATAGGGCAGTAAGGGTCAGGGTGAGAAGGAATAGGGTGAGGTATGTCTTAATTATTCCTTGTTGGGTGTTGCTTGTTGTTGTAATTATGGGAATATTTGATGAAGAGATTGCTTTGGGGCCAATTTTTTCTAGTCAAGTTTGGTCAATCAGTTGGCTGGCAAGTGTCTGTCCTAAGACTAGATTTAGTTTGGGGGTAAATCGGTGAATGATCGAGGGGAAAAAGCCTAATATATTGGAGAAGTGGTGGGTAACTAGATTAGGGGTAACTTTGTACTGTTTATTGGTTAATGCTGCTAGCTCGAGGGCAATGAGTAATCCCGTAATTGTAACCCCGAGGGCAGCTAGTTTGAGTAAGGGGGGCATAGATATCACAGGGGTCTTGAGGGGGGTAATGCTTGAAATGATTAGTAGGCCAGCGACAATGCTTCCTCATGCAAGTCGCTTTAAGGGATTAATGACCGCTGGGTTGTTTTCATTGATGGGAGAAATAGCGTTAAATCGTGGGTAGCCTATTGAGACAAAAAATACCACGCGGAGACTGTAGATGGCTGTGAATGAGGTGGCTAGAAGGGTTAGGACTAGGGCTCAGGCGTTTAGGTGGGATGTGTTTAGTGCCTCAATGATGGCATCTTTGGAGAAGAATCCTGCTAGGAAGGGGGTGCCTGTGAGGGCTAAACTACCAATAGTGAGGCAGGAGGATGTAAAGGGGGTAAGGTGATGTATACCTCCTATTTTTCGGATATCTTGCTCGTCGTTGAGGCTATGGATAATTGAGCCAGAACAAAGGAATAGTATTGCCTTGAAGAAGGCATGGGTGCAAATGTGGAGGAAGGCTAGTTGGGGTTGGTTTAAGCCAATAGTAACTATTATTAGGCCAAGTTGACTTGATGTGGAGAATGCTACAATTTTCTTGATATCATTCTGGGTTAAGGCACAGGTGGCTGTGAATAGTGTTGTTAGGGCACCTAGGCATAGGCAGGTGGTGAGGGCAGTTTGATTATTTTCTAGGAGCGGGCTTGTTCGCACTAAGAGAAAAATACCAGCAACAACTATGGTGCTCGAATGTAGTAGGGCAGAGACCGGTGTAGGACCCTCTATAGCAGAGGGGAGTCAAGGGTGGAGACCAAATTGGGCCGACTTGCCTGTAGCGGCGATAATCAGTCCTAGTAGTGGTAGGGTGAGATCTAGGTCTTTTGTTGCCACAAAAATCTGTTGCAGCTCTCAGGAGTTAGCGTTGGTTGCTATTCATGCTATTGTGAATAGCAGTCCAATGTCTCCGACCCGGTTATACACAACGGCCTGAAGGGCCGCTGTGTTGGCATCTGCTCGTCCATATCATCAGCCAATGAGTAAAAATGACATAATGCCTACTCCTTCCCAACCAATGAAAAGCTGGAATAGATTATTTGCTGTGACAAGAATAATTATGGCAATAAGGAAAATTAGGAGGTATTTAAAGAATCGGTTTATGTATGGGTCTGCGTGTATATATCATGATGCAAATTCTAGAATAGATCAAGTGACATAGAGGGCAATGGGGACAAAGATAACTGAGTAGTGATCAAATTTGAAACTAATGTTCACGTCGAAGGTTAGTGTATTCATTCAATTTCACGAGGTGATGATTGCCTCTGCGCCTTCGTTAAGAAATAGGAATAGGGGGATTAGGCTGACGAAGAAGGCTAGGGCGACTGCTGTTTTAACATGTGAAACAGCCCAGTCGGGGTTTCGGGGGCGAGGCTCTAGAGTCGTAAAAATAGGATATGCTAATAGTAAAAAGATAATGACCAAGCTGGATGATATAATAAGTGATGAGGAGTGCATAGCTGCTACTTGGATTTGCACCAAGAGTTTTTGGTTCCTAAGACCAATGGATGAGCTGTTATCCTTTAGGAGCGGACCGAGTGAGCCCTGGGGTCCAACCAAGGTCACGGAGATTAGCAGTCTTCGTTGCTGGCGAGCCTCTCTCGGTGGATAAGGAGATTTTAACCCTTGTCTTTAGAATCACAATCTAATATTTTTGTTAAACTATATCTACAGGTGGTTCAGCCTCATACTAATTCGGGCTTTAAGACAAGTAGAAGTAGGGGGAGGAGGTGAAGGGCTATAACTAGGTGCTCCCGGGTGTAGGAAGGGTTTAGGCTAATAATATGTGCTGGGAGGGGGCCCCGCTGGGTTATGAGGAATATATAAAGTGAATAGCTTGCGGTAATGAGGGTTCCTGCCCCTGTGAGTACGAGGGTTCATCACGATCAACCAAATAATGAGGTAATGATTAAAAGTTCCCCCATGAGGTTGGGCAGAGGAGGAAGGGCTAAGTTTGCGAGGCTGGCAATAAATCACCATGTTGCCATGAGTGGGAGTACTATTTGTAATCCTCGGGCTAATAGTATTGTCCGGCTATGGAGGCGTTCGTAATTTGTGTTGGCTAAGCAGAAGAGGGCCGAGGATGTTAGGCCGTGTGCAATTATAAGAATTACGGCGCCGGCAAGGCCTCAAGGTGTTTGGATAAGAATACCTCCAACGACCAGGCCCATGTGGCTTACGGATGAGTAGGCGATGAGGGATTTAAGATCTGTTTGGCGAAGGCAGGTGGAGCCAGTTATAATTACACCTCAGAGGGCGAGGATAATAAATGGATAACTTAATTCTTTAGTGAGAGGTTCCAATATAACTATTATTCGGATTATGCCGTAGCCCCCTAGTTTTAGAAGAACTGCAGCTAGGACTATTGAGCCTGCAACTGGGGCTTCTACATGTGCTTTTGGTAGCCATAAATGCGCTCCATATAAAGGTATTTTTACTAAAAATGCAATTAGGCAGCCTGCTCATCAGAGCTTATCAGCATAAGATGAAAGAGGGGTAGAGCTGGCATATTGGATGGTTAAGAGGGAGAGGGAGCCTGTATCTTTTTGAAGAAGTAATAGGGCAACTAGTAACGGGAGGGAGCCTGCTAGGGTGTAAAACAAAAAATATACTCCTGCATTAAGACGTTCTGCCTGGTTACCTCAGCGAGTAATAATAATTAGTGTGGGGATAAGAGTAGCTTCAAATATGACATAAAACATAAGTAGTTCAGTGGCACCAAATGCTATGATGAGGAATACTTGCAGTGATGTCAATAGGCTAATGTAGGTTCGTTGGCGGTTAATGGGTTCGAGTGCTGTGTGATTTTGGCTTGCCAAAATTATAAGGGGGAGTAGTCAGCAGGTGAGGACAAGAAGGGGAGTTGATAGGGGGTCTGTGGCTATGAAGGGCGTGAGGCAAGATCAGCCTGTTTCGGATGTATTTTTTAGTCAGGTGAGGCTGGCTAATGCAATGACTAGGCTGTGGGAGAGAGTAGTAGGTCATAATCATTTGGCAGGGGCAAGTCAGGCTGTGGGGAGAAGCATTAGGGTGGGAATTAGGATTTTTAGCATTGTAAGAGGTTTAAGGTTTGAAGGCGATCTGAGCCATGTGTGCGAGCTGTGGCTACTAGTAGGGCAAGCCCCGCGCTTGCCTCACAAGCTGAAAAAGCTAATAGAAGCATAGGAGCCGCAGAGAAACTTGTGGAGCCCAGTTGAAGGGTTCAAATTGAAAGTCCAATAAATAAAGAGAGCATCATCCCTTCTAAGCATAAAAGAGCGGAGAGGAGGTGGGTTCGATGGAATGCTAGGCCTGTCAATCCTAGAGTAAAGGCCGATGAGAAAGCGAAGTGAGCGGGAGTCATTAGACAATTATGGACTTTAACCATAAGCTTTTGAGCCGAAATCAAATATTTTTCTTAAACTAATTGGCTATTCGGCTCATTCTAATCCTCCTTGAATTCACTCGTAAACTAAGCCAAGGGTGAGGAGAATGAGCACGGCCACGGCTCAGAAGAGTGTCAATAAAGGGGAAGTTAATTGGTCTCCTCAGGGTAGTGGGAGGAGAAGGGCAATTTCTAAATCGAAAAGGAGGAAGAGAATGGCTACTAGGAAGAAGCGGAGGGAAAATGGTAGGCGGGCTGATCCTAAGGGGTCGAAACCACATTCATATGGGGAGAGCTTTTCATGGTCGGGGGTCATTTGGGGGAGTCAGAAGGATACAATGGCCAGGATTACGGAAAGCAAAATAGTGATGGTAATTACAGCTATTGCTACGTTCATTATCTTTCCTTGGATTTTAACCAAGACCGGGTGATTGGAAGTCACTTATACTAGTTTTAATACTAGAAAGATTAAGAGCCTCATCAGTAGATAGAGATATATAGGAATAATCAGACAACGTCTACGAAATGTCAGTATCAGGCAGCTGCTTCGAACCCGAAGTGGTGTTCGGATGTAAAGTGGTATTGGATTTGTCGTAGGAGGCAAACGGCTAAAAATGTGGAGCCAATAATAACGTGTAGTCCGTGGAATCCAGTGGCTACGAAAAATGTAGAGCCGTATACGCCGTCTGCAATTGTAAAGGGGGCTTCATAGTATTCCAGGGCTTGAAGAAATGTAAAATAAAAGCCTAGAAGAATAGTTAAGGCTAGCGATTGAATGGTCTGTTTTCGTTCACCTTCCATAATGCTGTGGTGGGCCCAGGTGACCGTTACCCCGGAGGCAAGCAGGACAGCTGTATTAAGGAGGGGGACTTCAAATGGGTCAAGGGTTGTGATGCCCGTGGGAGGTCAGCAGCCCCCTAGCTCAGGAGTGGGAGCGAGGCTCGCGTGGTAAAAGGCTCAGAAGAATCCTAGGAAAAAGAATACTTCAGAGGTGATGAAAAGAATCATTCCGTATCGAAGACCTTTTTGTACGGGTGGCGTGTGATGTCCTTGGAATGTGCCTTCTCGTACGATATCTCGTCATCATTGATATATTGTAAGAAGCAGTAGAGCTGTTCCTAAGGTTATTAAGGTTGTTGAGCGAAAATGAAATCAGGTCGCGAGGCCTGATGTTATCAGGAGGGCAGCAATTGCCCCTGTTAGGGGTCAAGGGCTGGGGTCAACTATGTGGTAAGGGTGTGCTTGATGGGCCATTAGACGTTTTCTTGTAGGTACAGTGTTAGTAGGAGAACGAAGACGTAGGCTTGAATTATTGCTACAGCAACTTCTAATAGGGTAAGGAGGACCAATACTGTCGTTGTGATGATTGCGACGGTTGGTATTAAGGGAAGAAGTACGAAGGCGCCTGTAGCAATTAGTTGAATTAAGAGGTGACCAGCTGTTAAATTGGCTGTTAATCGTACCCCTAGGGCAAGGGGGCGAATAAAGAGGCTAATTGTTTCGATAATGATAAGTACTGGGATGAGGGGGCCGGGTGTGCCTTCTGGTAGGAGGTGTCCTAGGGCATGGGTTGGTTGGTTTCGCATGCCAATAATAACAGTTGCTAACCAGAGAGGTACTGCAAGCCCTAAATTTAGTGATAGTTGGGTGGTGGGGGTAAAAGTGTAGGGAAGAAGTCCTAATATATTTAGGGTAATTAAAAAGATCATTAAAGAGGTTAGGAGGGCGGCTCATTTGTGGCCTCCAATATTTAAGGGGAGGAGAAGTTGTTGAGTGAAACGGTTAATAAATCAACCTTGGAGCGCGAGGAATCGATTATTTAATCATCGAGTTGTAGGTGTGGGGTAAAGGAGTCAGGGTAGGGTAAGGGCAAGGGCTATTAATGGGATTCCAAGATAGGTGGGGCTTATAAACTGGTCAAAAAAGCTTAGTGTCATGGTCAAGTTCAGGGGTCTGTTTTGGGTTTTTCTGCGCTTTGCAGAGTGGGGGTATTTGGGAAGGTGTGGGCAGTAACTTTAGCGGGAATAACGGCCAGGAAGACCATTCACGAGAAGACTAAAATAGCAAATCAAGGTGTGGGGTTGAGTTGGGGCATGTCGTTAGGGGTGGTTGGGAGTCACCAATCTTTAGCTTAAAAGGCTAACGCTATACCCTATTTAGCTTCCTAGCGAGGCGTCTTCAAGTATTCGAGATGATCAGTTTTCAAAGTGTTCTAGGGGAACTGCTTCCACTACAATAGGTATAAAGCTGTGATTTGCTCCGCAGATTTCAGAGCATTGTCCGTAGAATACGCCTGGTCGGGATGCGATGAAGGCTGTTTGATTAAGGCGGCCTGGGACTGCGTCCATTTTTACCCCTAGGGCTGGGACTGCTCATGAGTGGAGTACATCGTCTGCAGATACTAAAACTCGGATGGGGGATTCAACTGGGATAACCATGCGATGGTCGGCTTCTAATAGGCGAAATTGTCCGGGGGTTAGGTCTTGGGTGGGGATTATGTACGAATCAAAGCCAAGATCTTCGTAGTCAGTATATTCATAGCTTCAGTATCATTGGTGACCAACGGCTTTAATTGTTAATAGGGGATTATTAATTTCATCTATAAGGTAGAGAATGCGAAGGGAGGGTAGTGCAATTAGAATTAAAATGATAGCTGGAAGAATTGTTCAGATAATTTCAATCTCTTGTGAATCTAAAATATATTTGTTTGTTAATTTAGTGGTAACTATGGCAAGAATAATGTAAAGCACTAGTGTGCTAATCAGGAAGACGATTATTAAAGCATGGTCGTGAAAATGAAGAAGTTCTTCTATAACAGGTGAAGCTGCATCTTGAAATCCAAGCTGTGACGGATGGGCCATTAAAAGCAAGACACGCGGGGGTCTAACCCACACTTCCGCCTTGACAAGGCGGTGTAATGTGCTCTTTTACTAGTGTCTTATAAAGAAAGTGGCAGAGCGGTTATGTGGTCGGCTTGAAACCGACCTATGGGGGTTCGACTCCTCCCTTTCTGTTAGTCTGTTGTACTTGTACAAAGGCAGGCTCCTCGAATGTGTGATATGGGGGAGGGCAGCCATGTAGTCATTCTACATTGGTTGTTGTTAAATCTGTTGCTAGAACTTCACGTTTGGCGGCGAATGCCTCTCAAATAATAAATAAGAACATGATAACAGCCACTAAGGAGATAAGTGATCCGATTGAGGAGACTGTATTTCATAGGGTATAGGCGTCAGGATAGTCGGAGTATCGTCGGGGCATTCCGGCTAATCCGAGGAAGTGTTGTGGGAAGAAGGTTAAGTTTACCCCCAAGAACATAATGCCGAAGTGGATTTTTGTTCAAGTGCTGTGGAGTGTATAGCCTGAGAATAGTGGGAATCAGTGCACGAAGGCGGCGACAATGGCAAATACAGCCCCCATGGATAGTACGTAGTGGAAGTGGGCTACTACATAATAGGTGTCGTGGAGTACAATATCTAGAGATGAATTGGCCAGAACAATGCCTGTGAGCCCGCCTACTGTAAATAGGAAAATAAAGCCAAGGGCCCATAAAAGGGGTGTCTCTCATTTAATAGAGCCTCCATGTAGGGTTGCAAGTCAGCTAAACACTTTAACACCGGTGGGAATTGCGATGATTATTGTGGCAGATGTAAAATAGGCACGTGTGTCTACGTCCATGCCAACTGTGAATATGTGATGAGCTCATACAATAAAGCCCAGGAGGCCAATAGCCATTATTGCTCACACTATACCCATATAGCCAAAGGGTTCTTTTTTGCCAGAGTAATAGGCGACGATGTGTGAAATCATACCAAAGCCAGGTAGAATAAGAATATATACTTCCGGGTGTCCGAAGAACCAGAATAAGTGCTGGTAAAGGATTGGGTCCCCTCCCCCGGCCGGGTCAAAGAAGGTGGTATTAAGGTTTCGGTCGGTAAGGAGCATTGTGATGCCGGCAGCGAGGACTGGTAAAGAGAGAAGGAGAAGAACAGCGGTAATTAGGACGGCTCACACAAATAGAGGTGTCTGGTACTGAGAGATAGCTGGAGGTTTCATATTAATAATTGTGGTAATAAAATTGATAGCCCCAAGGATTGAGGAAATACCTGCCAGGTGAAGTGAAAAGATTGTCAGGTCGACTGATGCTCCTGCGTGGGCTAAATTACCAGCCAGGGGCGGGTACACTGTTCATCCGGTTCCGGCACCTGCTTCTACACCAGAGGAGGCAAGTAGTAGTAGGAAGGAAGGGGGTAGAAGTCAGAAACTTATATTATTCATACGAGGAAATGCTATATCTGGGGCTCCGATCATTAGGGGAATTAACCAGTTCCCAAAACCTCCAATCATAATTGGCATTACTATAAAGAAAATCATTACGAAGGCATGTGCTGTAACGATTACATTATAAATTTGGTCGTCTCCAAGGAGAGCGCCCGGTTGGCTTAGTTCTGCTCGAATAAGTAGGCTGAGGGCTGTGCCTACTATACCGGCTCAGGCACCAAATACTAGATAAAGGGTGCCGATGTCTTTGTGATTAGTGGAGAAAAATCAACGTGTGATGGCCACAGGTAGGATGGCTGAGTTTCTAAGCGATGGATTGTAGCCCCACAAACAGAGGTTTGAATCCTCTTCTTACCAGAAGTCTTGAGGTGTTATACATATCAGATTGCAAATCTGAAGATGCAGGTTAGTCGCCTGCCGGGACTTTCCCCCGCCTTCGCCTGCCTCCCAGGCGGGGGAAAAGTAGATGGATGCTCGCTGGTTTGAGCGCTTAGCTGTTAACTAAGATCTTGCAGGATCGAGGCCTGCCCTTCTAGGAAGGCTTTAGCTTAATTAAAGTACCTGTTTTGCATACAGGAGATGTGGGGTAATGTCCTGCAAGCCTTATCAGGGACTGGGGGACTTCCACCCTCACTTAGGGCTTTGAAGGCCCTTGGTCTTGTTTTAACCTAAGTCCCTTAAAGGGTTATTAGTGCTATTGCGGCAGGTGTTAGGGGTAGAAGCAGTAGCGTAGCTATGGCTGAGGTAGCAAGTGGCAGTGTTAGTTGTAAGGAGGGGAGACGTCATGGGGAAATTGCGGTGAGGTTATTGGGTGAGATAGTTAATGCTATCGCGTATGATAGTCGTAGATAAAAGTATAGGCTAAGGAGGGCGGTTATTGCTGCTAGTGTTGCAGCTGGGGCGAGGTCTTGTTTAGTAAGTTCTTGAAGAATAAGTCATTTTGGCATAAAGCCTGTAAGTGGGGGGAGGCCCCCTAGGGATAACAATAGGAGGGGTGCAAGGGCGGTTAGGGCGGGGGTCTTTGCTCACGAGGTTGCTAGAGCATTAATGTTGGTTGCTTTATTAAGTTTAAACATAAGAAATGCTGAGAATGTTATAATGAAGTATGTGAGTAGTGTTAAAATAGTCAAGGAGGGGGAGAATTGTAGCACAATTACTATTCAGCCGAGGTGTGCGATGGAGGAGTAGGCAAGAATTTTTCGAAGTTGGGTTTGATTGAGTCCTCCTCAGCCTCCCACAATGGTTGAGGTTAGCCCTAGGATAATTAAAAGGGTGGTGTTGGCACAGGGAGTTTGGACTAATAAGGCAAATGGGGCAAGTTTTTGTCAGGTTGACAAAATAAGTCCTGTGGTTAGGTCTAGGCCCTGAAGTACTTCAGGTAGCCATGAGTGTACAGGTGCAAGTCCCACTTTTAGTGCGAGGGCTAAAGTGACAAGAGCAGTTGGGAAAGGGTGGGCGATCTGTAAAAGGTCTCATTGTCCAGTTAATCAAGCGTTGGTGGTGCTGGCAAAAAGTAGTATAGCTGCTCCGGCAGCTTGAATCAAGAAATATTTTGTGGCTGCTTCAACTGCTCGGGGGTGGTGGTGTTGAGCTATTAGAGGAATGATGGCAAGAGTATTTATTTCCAGTCCCATTCAGGCTAGTAGTCAGTGGGAGCTTGCGAAGGTGGTAGTAGTGCCTAAACCAATACCAAATAGCAGGGCGGTTAAGATGTAGGGGTTCATTAGTAAAGGAGGGATTTTAACCTTCGTGTTTGGGGTATGGGACCAAGAGCTTAGAATTAGCTGACTTTACTAGGAAATAGTGTAGTGGGAGCACCAGGAGTTTTGCTCTCCTTAGGCGGGGTTCGAGTCCCCCTTTTCTAAGAAGCGGGGGGGATTTGAACCCCCATAAGTCACTCTATCAAAGTGGCCCTTTACTTCAGGCACGGCTTCTTATCTATAGCTGGGGTGGCAGGCCAGCAAATGCAATGGGGAGGGCTAGGTGTCAGATAACCATGGCTAGTGTAAGCGGGAGGAAGTTTTTTCAAATTAGATGTATGAGTTGATCGTAGCGGAATCGTGGGTAAGAGGCTCGAACTCATAAAAATAAGACGGACAGAAGGGCTGCTTTGGTTATTAGGTTTACTGCGGTGAGTTCAGGCAGCATTGGGAAATGAGAGGCTCCTAAGAAGAGGGTAGCGGAAAGCGTATTTATGAGCAGGATATTAGCATATTCGGCCAGGAAAAATAGGGCGAATGGGCCACCTGCATATTCGACATTAAATCCAGAGACTAGTTCGGATTCGCCTTCAGTAAGGTCAAAAGGTGCACGGTTTGTCTCTGCAAGGGTTGAAATATACCACATTGCGGCTAGTGGTCAGGCTGGGAGTAGCATTCAGACGCTTTCTTGGGCGATGTTGAAGGTTTGTAGTGTAAAACCTCCTGTAAAGATAATGGTACTCAATAGGATTAGGCCCAGACTAACTTCATATGAAATGGTTTGGGCTACAGCCCGAAGGGCCCCGATGAGGGCATATTTTGAATTTGATGCTCAACCTGAGCCCAGAATGGAGTAGACAGCGAGGCTTGATAGGGCTAAAATAAATAGGATCCCAAGGTTTAAGTCAATGACCGGGTAGGGGAGAGGTATGGGGGCTCAAAGGGTTAAGGCAAGGGTGAGTGCGAGTACTGGGGCGAGGAGGAATAGTACGGGGGAGGAAGTGGAAGGGCGAACGGGCTCTTTAATAAAGAGCTTTACACCATCAGCGATAGGCTGTAATAGTCCGTAAGGCCCTACAATATTTGGGCCCTTTCGTAGTTGTATATATCCTAGTACCTTACGTTCTAAAAGTGTGAGGAAGGCGACGGCTAAGAGGATTGGGACAATGAAGGCCAAGGGGTTAAGAATATGGGTAATAAGGACTGAAATCATAGTTAAGGAGAGGACTTGAACCTCTGTAAAAAGGGCTTAGGTCTTTTGCATTCACCGGGCTCTGCCACCCCAACATGCCGTTCTCTCAGGCATTGGGGGTATGCCCTCTTGCCTACTTTAGTTGTCTTCACTAGGTGGGGGTGAGGCTTGCTTAGAGCAGGGGCCTCTTCTTTTCGGTCCTTTCGTACTAGAAAAGAGCACATCATAGATAGAAACTGACCTGGATTACTCCGGTCTGAACTCAGATCACGTAGGACTTTAACCGTTGAACAAACGGACCCTTAATAGCGGCTGCACCATTAGGATGTCCTGATCCAACATCGAGGTCGTAAACCCCCTTGTCGATATGGGCTCTAAAAGGGGATTGCGCTGTTATCCCTAGGGTAACTCGGTCCGTTGATCGGCATTGCCGGATCTTATTGGTCAGATATTCTGTTAATTAGAGCTGCGGCTCTTAGTTGTAGGAGGGGGTGCTCCCTTTCCACGTGGGGGTTTTTTGTTTCCCCGCGGTCGCCCCAACCAAAGACATTAGGGAAGGGTTCCATTAGTTCAGGCCCTTATAAGGGGTTACTTGACAGGATCTTCTTTGGTGTCTAAAGCTCCATAGGGTCTTCTCGTCTTATGTTTATATCCCCGCTTCTGCACGGGGAGATCAATTTCATTGACTTGAAAGAGGAGACAGTTAAGCCCTCGTTGTGCCATTCATACAGGTCTTCATTTAAAAGACAAGTGATTGCGCTACCTTTGCACGGTCAAAATACCGCGGCCGTTAAACTAATAGTCACAGGGCAGGCGGGACCTCTTATTCTTTAGCTTTGCAAGAGGCGATGTTTTTGGTAAACAGGCGAGGCTTGATTTGTTTGCCGAGTTCCTTCTCTTTCTTTTAGTCTTTCCCTGGGTGCACACCTGTGTAGGGTTAACGGTTTATGTTTGAATTTTTTTCTGGTTGTTTGGGTTGTTGTTCAGGTCCCTCTTCGTTTGGGGCCGTTAATGCTCGGTGCGGGTTCGTTCCGAATTACATGTGTGCGAGGAGAGAGGCTTGGCTCTCTTATTACTCATATTAGCAGGGTCTCTCCCATGTCTGCATGGGATGGCCCGGTAGGGAAGGGGGGAGTAAGAACTAACTATCAGGATAGAGAGGGGTAGTGATGTATTTGAGCTATAACGCTTTCTATTGGGGTGGCTGCTTTTAGGCCCACCCAAATACTTACCTTTATTTAATTATGATCTTTTTCCTCCCGGAAAAGTTGTATCTTGTTTCAAAGGGGCTGTACCCCCTTTGAATAACTCTCACAGTTTCTTGTGGTATCAGGTGGGGTAATACTGAGGTGAATAAAGAATCTGAGAGGCTGAACTTCTATCCATTTCTCGGGCAACCAGCTATAACTAGGTTCGGTAGGTTTATCACCTCTACTCAAAGCTCATTCCACTCTTTTGCCACAGAGACGGGTTCGCCCTATAAATAGGCTGTCTTGGAGTAGCTCCCCTAGTTTCGGGGTGTCAAACTAAAGCACTCTTTGCTTGGGTCACGCTGGCTAAATCATGATGCAAAAGGTACGAGAATAAATCTCTGCTTTACTTAGCTTCACTGGGTTGTTTCATTTCTCTTTCAGCGATCCCTTGCGGTACTTTCTCTATTGCTCCTAAGTCCTTTTTCTGTCGCCCATACTAAAGGGGAAAAATGGTTTGTTTAATTAAAACACTCGTGCATTTGGGGTTATAAATAATGGTTGGTTGTTGTTGTGTTTGTGGGCTAGCTGTTGGGCATCAGGGTGATCCGATTTGCACGGGTGTCTCTTCAGTGTAAGGGAAGTGTTATTCTATTTTAACTACACTCTGATATTACCAAGTGCACCTTCCGGTACCCTTACCATGTTACGACTTGCCTCCCCTCCGCGATTTTTGGGTTTTTAATTATTTAAAGTGATAGGCTTGGGGAGAGTGACGGGCGGTGTGTGCGCGCTTCAGGGCCGATTTCAGCGGAACACGCTATTTTCCGCTTACTACTAAATCCTCCTTCAGGCGCGTGTTTCAGTGCGCCGTTCGTGTTCCCTAATATAGGGAATGTAGCCCATTTCTTCCCCTTCCATGCGCTACACCTCGACCTGACGTTTTGGGTTGTGCCAGTTGTGCTTACTTTTAGTCCTTCACAGGGTAAGCTGACGACGGCGGTATATAGGCGGGATAAACAAGGAAGGGTGAGGTTGAACGGGGGTTATCGGTTCTAGAACAGGCTCCTCTAGGGGGGTCTAAAGCACCGCCAAGTCCTTTGGGTTTTAAGCTGGTGCTCGTAGTTCCCAGGCGGGTAGGGTATGTGATATATTACCAAGGTTTAGGGCTAGGCATAGTGGGGTATCTAATCCCAGTTTGTGCCAGAGCTTTCGTGGGGTCAGGGGTTGTAAAGCTACCTTCGTGGTTGATCTTCTAGCCTTCGGATGCGTATAACAGCTTTGAGGGTGTGCGGCTTTAGTCTTTATTTTCCATAACCACTCTTTACGCCGAATGGTATCAACTTGGGTCTCTCGTATAGCCGCGGTGGCTGGCACGAGGTTTACCGGCCCTCTTAGCTTTAACTAAGTCAAGTTTTCACTTATGGCTTAATGTTTATCACTGCTGAGTTCCCTTGAGGGTGTGGCTAAGCAAGGTGTCATGGGCTTACAGATGTGTGCCTGATACCAGCTCCTTGCTCCCGGGCAGGGAGCTGTAGGGCATTCTCACAGGGGGGCGGATACTTGCATGTGTAAATTTGGCTAAAGTTGATAGTAAAGTCAGGACCAAGCCTTTGTGCGGGCGGGACTTTCTAGGGTCCATCTTAACATCTTCAGTGTTATGCTTTAATTAAGCTACGCTAGC